TGTAATTCGCTATTCAAACAACTATTCAAAGTTCCTAGAGCTCGTTGTAAGGCTTGTTGCAAAACTTGTTGTCGGACCTGATTAATTGCTCTTTGTTTTTCAAAAAAAAGAGTTTCATTTTTGTAATTTTCTAATCGTTCCAAACTATTGCAAGTAGCATTAATCAAATTTCCTTTTTCTCGTTCTATCTCATAGTATCCATTCGTTCGATACTCATCTGCTTCAATTTCCACTTTCCGTAATCTAACCCGAGCTCTTTCGAGCTGTTCAATGGCTCCTCTACGTAATTCTTCTGAATTTCGAATAGTACTCAAGATCCTCTGTTTTCGCTTATCTAATAAATCATTTAATGAAAGTAGATTATCTTTCCATTCATTTCACAACTATCATATCTCTTCCCGAACCAAACATGAATCTTTCAATTCATTTGGCTCTCACGCTCAATTGTTTCTTTTCTCTTTTCTTTGATTAATGGGCATTCCCATATCTTTGAACGGAATGAGCCTATCCTCTCTTTTCTGTTCTTATTCAAAGATATCAAAACTGATCTAACATCAGAATCTTAGGAGGACTCTTCAGACCAGACAAAAAAGAAAAAATTGTCAGCAAAGTTGTTTCTTTATTTGTTCTTTATTTACAACTTCTTTCCAAAAATAAAAAGATTTTAAAGAAGAAAGAATAAAATTTTTTCTTCTTTATATGCTATGATAAATTCAATCAAAATCCTAATAGAATAGAATAATAGAATAGAAAGAGAATTGAATAGAATTATGAACTTCATTACTTCATTCTCATTATTATTAGAATAAAATGAGATTTCGATCTTTTTCATCCAAAAAATTCTCTTTTTTATACAAATATTTTATACAAATACAATACATAGGTCGTCGATTCGGCAGTGGATAAAAAAGGGGGACCCATCTTTCCAGTTAATGGTTCAAAGAATTTTATCCATATGAGTGTTCTACATCGGATAAATTCCTAATTATTCCTTTTTTCTTATTTTTCAACCTTTTTGGTACTTTTGGTACTAACGTAGTGGTAGAAAGAGTACCATGCTATGCTGTGCCTGGACTTCAAACAATTTATCTTTAACCATGTAAAAGACCTCAACATTCTTGGTTGATAGAGAAGAGAATCAAAGTTCATTTACCAATTAGTCACGAAATGCTATGGTTCTTACATATGATTTCTGAATAAAATCAAATTCCGAAGTAATTCGTCGAGATTGTGCACCTTTTGTTCCTATTTAGACTATAGAAATATAAAAAAGAATATATAAGTGCAGCCGGTTAAATCCAACCTATTCTTGAAATACACAACTCGCACACACTCCCTTTCCAAAGAAAATCAATACACCCAGCACTACGCTTAGATTTATTAGATTTGTTGCTAAAATATCGGTATTAAACTCGAAACTCCCAGCGGATGGCCAGTGCCCCACGGAAACAAAAGAATTGGTTATATTTTTCATAGGCTCTCCCCTTATAGATAGGACTAACAAAGAACAGAGTTCTTTTTGTATCACTCCGCTTATTATTATTAATGGAATTTGAGAATTCTCAAATTTATTAGTTATGGTTATGCTTTTATTCTTCTTTTTTTTTACATTTTTATTCTACGATGAAATTAAACATTAAACAAAAGGATTTGCAAATAAAAGAGCTAATGCCACGACCAGTCCATAAATTGTTAAAGCTTCCATAAAAGCCAGACTAAGCAATAAAGTACCTCGTATTTTACCCTCTGCTTCTGGTTGTCTCGCAATACCTTCTACGGCTTGGCCCGCAGCAGTACCTTGACCAACCCCAGGTCCGATAGAAGCAAGCCCTACAGCCAATCCAGCAGCAATAACGGAAGCAGCAGAAATAAGTGGATTCATGGTAAGTTCCTCGCACCAAAAAAAGAAATGGTTAATGATACAACCAACCAATGAATTAGTACTTAATCTATTTTTTTCTACTTCTAATTTTCTTATATTACCTTACTACACTTCTTTTTTATTTTTTGATCTTTTTTACTAAAATCTATCGGGTCGAAGTAGCTAAAAGTTCCAAATGGAATTCAGAATATTACTGAATTGTCAGAACTACTTCGATAAACCATTTTTCCTTTCTACCTTATGTAAATAAATATGTATACGGTTTTAGTCATTATGTTTCCTTGTTTATAAATTATTCTATTTTTTCTCTTTCATTCAATTCACAATCAAAGACAAAATAGAAAAAGGACTTATATGGAAATCCATCTAAATGCAGTAGGCTATAAAAAAAAAGAGATAGGGGTAATTACCATTTAACTAGTAAATATTTTTTCTTCCATAACGTAAATCACCTGCACTTTTTATTCTTTTTTATTCTATTAAATTGTATTCTGAAACCATTCTTCAAAACATACACAAGGATTGATACTCATAGGTATTACATATACATGATCTCCAACCCAGTGGATTATATTGAACCCCGAACTCCCGCATTGCTTGAATTGGGATAAGCTTCAAAAATTAAAAAAAGACTCTTTTGAAAGTGAGTCAATGATGACCCTCCATGGATTCACCTATATAAGCCGCAGCCAAAGTTGCAAAAATAAGAGCTTGAATACCACTTGTAAATAATCCAAGAAACATTACAGGTATAGGAACTACTGAAGGCACTAAAGAAACAAGAACAACAACCACTAATTCATCAGCCAATATATTCCCGAAAAGTCGAAAACTAAGAGATAAAGGTTTTGTGAAATCTTCTAGAATATTAATTGGTAAAAGTATTGGAGTTGGTTGAATGTATTTCCCGAAATATCCCAATCCTTTTTTCCTAAGACCTGCATAGAAATATGCCACTGACGTAGGTAAAGCTAAAGCAACAGTAGTATTTATATCATTCGTGGGCGCAGCTAACTCCCCATGAGGTAATTTTATGATTTTCCAAGGTAAAAGAGCACCTGACCAGTTAGAAACAAAAATAAATAGGAACATCGTTCCTATAAAAGGAACCCAAGGACCATACTCCTCTCCAATCTGAGTTTTGCTCAAGTCTTGAATAAATTCAAGGACATATTCGAAGAAATTCTGACCGTTGGTCGGAATGGTTTGCGGATTCCGAACAGCTAGGATGACTGAACCTAATAAGATAGCAATTACAACCCAAGAAGTGATAAGTACTTGGGCATGAATTTGTAAACCTCCTATTTGCCAATAGAAATGTTGGCCTACTTCTACACCTGATATATCGTATAACCCTTTGAGTGTTTTAATGGAACATGGTATAACATTCATATTGTCCTCTAACAGAAATCAAACTTCAAAAAAGTGATTATTTTTATTCAACCTTCTCTTTCTCAATTCACCTATATTCTTAAGTTATGAATCGTATATTTTGGATACCGAGAAATCGCATAAAAAAAATACCAATCATTTTTATCTTTTCTTTTAAATATTATTTGATAGTCAAAACATAGTTCAAACTCCAAAAGATGCAAACCAAAATAGTAACAATCAAAGAGAGTTCACTAAAAATAAACTAATCTTCTTCTTTCTTCTTATTAAGGGTAATGATAAGATAATCAACCATTTTTTATATAACTAGAATGGCCCTCACAAATTGCAGATACTAATTTGGTAAGAATCAATCGAATCGAAGCTATAGCATCATCGTTGGCCGGAATAGAAAGATCTGCAAGATCTGGATCACAATTTGTATCGATTAAACAAATCGTCGGAATACCCAAAATGACACATTCTCGAAGAACCGTATATTCTTCTTGCTGATCCACGATAATTACAATATCGGGCAATCCCGTCATATATTTGATCCCGCCAAGATATGCTTGCAAAGTAGATAACTTTCTCTTCAACATTGCTGCATCTCCTTTAGGGAGACGATTGAGTTTCCCCATCTTTTGTTCTGCTCTTAAGTCCCTGAACTTCTGAAGTCTTGTTTCTGTAGTAGACCAATTCGTTAACATACCACCAAGCCATTTTTTATTAACATAATGACATCGAGCCCTTATTGCTGCTGATGCTACTAAATCTGCTGCTTTCTTTTTGGTGCCAACGATTAAGAATCTTTTTCCCCTACTTGCTGCATCAAAAACTAAATCGCAGGCTTCTGATAAAAAACGAGCAGTTATAGTAAGATTTGTAATATGAATACCTTTACGCTTTGCCGAGATGTAAGGAGCCATTCTAGGATTCCATTTATTAGTAACATGACCAAAATGAATTCCTGCTTCCATCATTTCTTCCAAATTGATGTTCCAATATCGTCTTCCCATTTTACCACACTTTCTCTTTTTTTTTTCAAAGAGATTCAGTACCTTATGAAATAAAAAATTGTTCCGACGGAACTTTCTACCAGGATTGACCATTGATCTACGACCCAAACCATGAATTTCATTCTTTCTTTTTTATTTCATTGATTATGAAATCCATAATCGGACCAGAGAGTGAAAGTAAAAAAAAGAAACCTCTTGTTAGGATACATTACGTAAAAGATTGGTCTGATGTCTCATGGAAAGTTTTTGGGGCACAAGAACAAAATAATTCTCTATGGTGTAGCAAAATATCGCTCATTTCCAACTCAAATAGATTCTTCCTTTTGATTTTCAAATGAATGTTTTTGTCTTGCTTTGAACGATGTACTAATTTGTTGAATCCGGTACCAACCGGTATAATCCCCCCCAGAACAACGTTCTCTTTCAGGCCTTTCAACCAATCAATACGACCTCGTAGAGCAGCTTTTGCTAAAACTCGAGCAGTTTCTTGAAAACTTGCTTCGGATATGAAACTTTGAGTATTCAGAGATGACTTCGTTATTCCCAATAAGATTGCCCGATAATAGATTGATTCGTCCAAAACGCGCCCTGCTCGTTCTGCTCGCAACAATCCAATAAATTCCCCAGGTAAAAAAACATTAGACATTCCATCTTCTGAAACCAAAACTCTTGATGTTACTTGACGTACAATAATCTCTAGATGTCTATTATGGATCTGTACCCCCTGGGATCGATAAACCTTTTGTATCTTATTAACCAAAGAGATACGACTTTGGGCTATGGTTAGTTCAGCTCCAATCAAGAATCCCCAGGGGATCCCAAGAATCCTTCGGATACGTTCGTCCCAACCTTCAATTCTTCTTTCGAGGTTCATCGATATTGAATCAATTGAACGAACTTCTAAGATTTGTTCTACTTTTGGAAGACCTTGCGTTATGTCACCAGATCTCGATTTTTCATATATAAATGTAATTAATGTATCTCCTTCATAAAAGGTTTCCCCATAATGACCATGGACAGTTGCTCCTGGAGTGACCAAATAGGGCTTAGCTGATCTTATAACTAGAGAATCAACATGAACAATGAAAATTTGACCAGATTTTTTTATGCGTGATCCATATTTCAATAGATATACATTTTCACAAAGGAATTGTCCAAGGCTAATTATTGTCCATGCCTCTTCACAAGAATCGTGATGGAGAAAACACCAATTCAAATGGAATGAATTCCAAATGATGTTACTGCAAGGATCGGGATTATAAATTTTACTATTTTCATCTAGAAAATAGTATTGAAATGGAAGTACTTGAAGCACTTGGAAAGTCTGTTGAAAATTTTCAAGCAAAAAAGATTTCTTTAAAAAGACTTGATTATAAGTTCTTAAAAAGTAAGATGAACGAGAATTTACTATTCTAGGCACAATAGTACCTAAAGGACCCAACAAATACCTAATTGGAGTCATGGAATCCAATTCTTTTGTCGCATTATTATATCTTGAAGTATTGAAGGGGCCAATTCGAGAACAATTGGATGATGACAAAATTAGGAAAGATTGGCATTCCTTATTTCGATTCAACAACGTACCAAGAGTTCCCTGATGTTGGGGAAATAATTGAATCTTCGCCTTGGAATCAAAAGGATTTTTTCTATGGATACGATCTAATTCATTATTGGAAATAAATCCTGAACCTGCCGTATCATACCTTTTTTCGGTATACGAAAGAATGGACTTTACTAACTCAATTCGGATGAAATAACAAAGTAGATAATTTGTCCTTATTTCAACAAAAGAAGCATGAACCTTTTCTTCTATAGAACTCTTTTTTTCTTGATCCCAAGTCAATACTAAGCAAGCCCGAACTAATTGAATACTTGTGTGAGAAATTCCTCGAATTGACTTGCCATTTTCATAAAGTATATAATTGACAATTCGAAGTTGGACATTATTCTTTTCCTGCAAGAGATCTTGAGAGAAAAGTGTTGCTAAATTTATCCCATCAGCTATTTCATATGTGACTACGGGCCGAACCAAAACAAAAGACTTTTTTTTGGTAGATGTAATGCGTTGGACATAGATCCAATTTTTAAATTTTTTTGATCCTTTAGAATCTTTTTTTCCGATTCCTGGTGGTATCAAAATGCCACTGTGCCTAGATATTTTATCCACCTCTCCAGAAAAATGAATATCTCCAGAAAATATTTTCAGTTCTATACTTTTCTTTTTTCTCTCCACTCGGACTAATCCACCTACTCGACTTCTTGTATTTAGATTTAAAACAAGTCGTGTATCTACTCCAATGATACTATTGTTCCGGACCATTATGGGCGAAGATCCGGGTAAGATATGTATTTCTTCGGGAATGAAAAAAAATTGATCTACTTTCATTTGCGTTTGGTATTTCGGACTAAAATCTTTTGCTCCTCGATACTCAATCAAATTTTCTTTTTTTACGATTGAATCTATTTCGACAATCCCATATTTAGTAATTCCCGAACTGCTTCTTCTGTATCGCGGATCATCAAAATAAGCAAGAATACTATTTCTACGTAAAATACCATTTATAGGTATTTTAATCGAAATACCAAAACAGGGTATTAGTTTCTTTTCTTGTTCTTGATCATATTGTAAGGGAATCACAAATCTATTTCTTCGCTTTTTCGCCAAAGAATTCTCTTGACGAATATAAGTAGAAGGCTCTATAAGATTCCAATGACCTTTAGATATGATTCGATAAGGTTTTGAATAGTCAAGACTTTCCCTATCTTTTTTACCAAAAGTATCCAACAATTTATGTCTTACTTGATCATTAGTCAGTGAGAGATCAAAGATATCTTTGAGAGAAAAAGAATTAGCATTCATTTGATCTTGATCCTTGTGGAGTGAAAAAGACACTATATTGGAATTGGATCTGCATAGACCTCCTGCTAATATCCATAAATGACTTGTTTTTGGTAATATATGAACATTACTATATGGATATTCGGGCGTATGATAGCCATCAGTACTCCAGTGCATTTCTCCTTCTGACTCAGAATAAATATGTTTTTGAACCCTCTCCTTAAAATGAAAGGTGGACGTTTCGGCACGAATCTCGGCAATCACTTGTTCTGATTCTACATATTGATCATTTTGAACTAAAATCAAACTTTTTGTTGGAATATTTACATTATGTCTAATATTTTGACTCTCAATAGTTACATACAAGTCTATAAAACATAGAAAAGCAG